GGCTAAATTATGTTTGATTTTTTAGCATTGAGAGATTCACCTAAAAATCCAGTAGGGCTTTTTAGGCTAAATATTTGGGCAAAAGTTTGTGATGGGTAAGCGCGATGCGCACGTATATATATACAATGCGGATGGCTAACCCATATCTCAACTTGGTGGCCTGCACGTTCTCGAACCTTCCTTGGTTTCGGGGTTTGACAAGGATAACAGGATTTGCTGAGCGTAGGGGGTAGGGGGGTTTGTCGCGCAAAAGCCGAAAAGGGGGGCATATATATAAGGGTTGTTGGAAGAAGAGATGAATATGTTATGCACTTGATTGAGTAATATGTAATTCTTAAGTTATGTCTTTCAATGTTGAACCTATTTTAATTCTTGCAAGGAAATGTACAACCTTGATATGTTAGTTGCGCCTGCACTCTGAGATGCAAAGTGAAAGGTTACCAAAAAAAAAACCCTATGCATATAAAAGAATGCCCGGCATGTGGGGTAATGCGGAGTATGTAATTACACCAGTAACCGGATGCAAGGAAAAGTAAATAATAATGGGACTTCATACGTCTGACCTTGAAAGAGAAACCAGATACAAGGAATAGTTCACTATTTACCTTATCTACGATTTGTGTCCCTGATTCTATCATGAATAATATGCCTTATATGGACCGGTTGGTGGTCTCTTACTACATTAAGATGGTTAATCTAAATCTTAGGTGTGTATTTCGAGGAAACATGTGAGGGCCATATCTAGGGGAAATATCAATTTCCCAGGTTATAATAAAATATTTTTGAGTTTTAATAATATGCTCTATGTACGTCTTAAACGTTAGTACTTGCTTTTAGGTTAATATAAATGAATGGTGATAATACATATATATGTACTAACACAACACATGATAGCGCATACTATGCACTACCATGTATTTTACCATCAGAAGATAGTTTAATTTAGAATTCTGGCTTTGGGAGCCAGCGGTGGGAGTTAAAATCTCCTTTTTCTGGGCGCTAGGAGGGAATTTAACCCTCGATCTTCGGATTACAAGACCGATGCTTTCAAGCTAAGCTACTAGGGCAAGCTCATTTCAATGCTTTATTTTCCATTAATCCTGCTAGTGGGATAAGAATAAGGAAGAGTGCAAAGTATAGGATGGATGCGGCCTGACCGATAATAACATACGGGTGCTCTACGGGTATGCCTCCAATTCATGTCAAGATGATCATATCTGCAACTAGGGTTCAGAATAGGAATTGTGTCACGGGACGGAAGGTTAGTCCTCGTTGTTTTGAGGTATGTATAATCGGCACAACTATTAGCACCAGAATACTGAATAATAGAGCAAGAACCCCGCCTAGTTTATTAGGAATAGACCGGAGGATGGCATACGCAAATAAGAAGTATCATTCTGGCTGGATATGTGGGGGTGTCACGAGTGGGTTTGCTGGGGTAAAGTTTTCTGGATCACCTAAAAGGTTGGGCGAGAACAGCGCCAGCGAGGTGAGGGCTAGCAATATAATTACGAAGCCGAGAAGGTCTTTGTAAGAGAAGTAGGGGTGGAAAGAAATTTTGTCCGCGTCAGAATTTAGTCCGGCCGGGTTATTCGACCCTGTCTCGTGTAGGAATAGAAGGTGGAGGACGGTCGCGCCCGCAACAACGAAAGGTAAGAGGAAGTGGAATGCGAAGAATCGTGTGAGGGTTGCATTATCTACTGAGAAACCACCCCAGATTCATTGAACAAGGGTGTCTCCTATGTAGGGGACCGCTGAGAGGAGGTTTGTAATCACGGTAGCGCCCCAGAAGGACATTTGTCCTCATGGTAATACATAGCCCACGAAGGCTGTCATCATAACCAGAAGAAATAGTACTACTCCAATATTTCAGGTCTCTTTATAAAGATATGAGCCGTAGTATAAACCTCGTGCGATGTGTATATACAGACAGATGAAGAAGAAGGATGCCCCATTAGCATGTAGATTTCGAATGAGCCAACCGTAGTTGACGTCTCGGCAGATGTGAGTAACTGATGAGAATGCGGTCGAGATGTCAGAGGTGTAGTGCATGGCCAGGAATAATCCCGTTAGGATTTGGGCAATTAAGCATAATCCTAAAAGGGATCCAAAGTTTCACATTGCTGAAATATTAGATGGTGTTGGAAGGTCAACTAGAGCGTCATTAGCGATTTTTATTAGTGGGTGGGTTTTTCGTAGGCTTGCCATTATTGTTCTTGTAGTTGAACTACAACGGTGGTTCTTCAAGTCACTGGTCTCGGTTAAAGTCCGAGCAAGAATTATGACCTATTTTGTGTTTTTATTATTAGTAGCTTTAATTGTGGGGTTGATCGCTGTTGCGTCTAATCCCACACCCTATTTTGCTGCTCTAGGTTTGGTTGTAGCAGCGGGGGTTGGGTGTGGGGTATTAGTTGGTTGCGGAGGGTCCTTCCTATCTCTGGTCTTATTCTTAATTTACTTAGGGGGGATACTTGTAGTATTTGCTTATTCGGCGGCTTTGGCTGCTGAGCCATTTCCGGAGGCCTGGGGAAGTCGTTCGGTCGCCGGGTATGTACTGGTATATCTGGTTGGTGTGATTTTAATGGCAGGAACACTTTGAGGGGGTTGATATGAGGGTTCTTGGGTAATCATTGATGGGCTCAAGGAGTTCTCTATGTTGCGAGGAGACGTTGGTGGTGTGGCCATGATATATTCTTTTGGGGGTGCAATATTGGTTATTTGTGCATGGGTGTTGCTTTTAACACTGCTTGTTGTACTGGAGCTTACTCGGGGTTTAAGTCGAGGTACCCTTCGGGCGGTCTAGATAAGAACCAGGAGGACGGCCAGGGCTACGGTCAGGAGAAAGATGGTTAAGTATGTTTTAATTATTCCTCGCTGAATATCACTTACCGTCTTTGATAATATCGTTTGAGTGAGGGCTAGGCCCTTAGGTCCGGTGGTCTGGAATCATGTCTGGTCAAGTTTCGTCGCAACCGATTGTCCTAGGGTTAAGTTAGCTTTAGGGGAGAGTCGGTGTACTAATGCAGGAAAATACCCTAGTATATTTGAGAAATGGTGTATAGAAGTTATTGGGATAACCTTAACTTGCTTGTTCGTCATGGCCGCAAGTTCTATGGCCACTAGGAGTCCAACAATAGTTACGACTAGGGCAGCCATCTTCAGAGTGGTGGGTATGGTCATAATAGGTGTGGTTGAGGGGAGGAAGTTAGAGGTAATAATAAGTCCTGCAATAATACTTCCCCAGGCAAGTCGTTTGATAGGGTTAATTACTAGTGGGTTGTTTTCGTTAATAGGGGAGAGTGGAAGGAATCGGGGAGATCCCATCGTCACGAAATACACCACTCGGAAGCTATAAACTGCGGTGAACGAGGTGGCAATTAGTGTAAGAGTTAGGGCCCAGGCGTTAAGGTGAGAGGTGTTCAGGGCTTCAATGATAGCGTCTTTTGAGAAAAATCCGGCTAAAAAGGGGGTGCCTGTTAGTGCCAGGCTGCCGATTGTAAGGTATGTTGAAGTTGCAGGCATGAGCTTGTGAAGGCCTCCTATTTTACGAATGTCTTGTTCGTCATTTAGGCTATGAATAATAGACCCGGAGCATAGAAAGAGTATAGCTTTGAAGAATGCGTGTGTGCAAATATGAAGGAATGCTAGTTGTGGTTGATTTAGGCCAATGGTCACCATCATTAGGCCCAGCTGGCTTGATGTTGAGAAAGCTACAATTTTTTTGATATCATTTTGGGTGAGGGCACAGGTGGCTGTAAATAAGGTGGTTAGTGCACCTAAACACAAACAAATTGTTAGTGCTAGTTGATTACTTTCAATGAGGGGATGAAGTCGGATCAATAGGAAAATTCCGGCGACAACCATAGTGCTAGAGTGGAGTAGGGCAGAGACTGGCGTAGGGCCCTCCATGGCAGAAGGGAGCCAAGGATGTAGGCCGAATTGGGCCGATTTTCCTGTTGCTGCAAGGATAAGTCCGATTAGGGGGATTGTTATGTCGAAGTTTTTTGATAAGAAGAAGATTTGCTGAATCTCTCATGAATTCAAGTTTATTGCGAATCAGGCCATGGCCAAAATTAGTCCAATGTCCCCTACGCGATTATAAACGACGGCTTGGAGGGCTGCTGTGTTGGCGTCCGCCCGTCCGTGTCACCAGCCGATTAGTAGGAAGGACATAATGCCAACCCCTTCCCAGCCAATAAACAATTGAAATATGTTGTTTGCTGTAACAAGTATAATCATGGCTACCAAAAACAAAAGTAAGTATTTAAAGAACCGGTTCATGTTAGGGTCAGAGTGCATATACCACAATGCAAATTCTAAGATTGATCAGGTGACATAAAGGGCAATGGGGGTGAAGATAAGGGAATAATGGTCGAATTTAAAGCTGATGTTTGCATCAAATATTTGCGTGTTTATTCAATGTCAATTCGTAGTGACGCTTTCTACTCCTTGGTCGAGGAAAATCATAAGCGGGAGCAGGCTGATGAAGAACGCGGTGCTAACCGCAGTCTTGACATGAGTGCTTGCCCATTCTGGTTTCTGAGGGCTAGGGCTTAGTGTTGTCAATAGGGGAAACACGAGGGTTGCGAGGACTAAAATAAGTGAGGATGATATTATTAGGGCTGTTAGGCTCATAGCTTTTGCTTGGATTTGCACCAAGAGTTTTTGGTTCCTAAGACCAATGGATGARCTGTTATCCTTCAAAAGCGTAAGGAAGCCGAGGATTTTAACCTCGGTGCATAAGGATTAGCAGTACTTACTGATGTCTGTCCTCCCTTGGTGAGTAAGGGGATTTTAACCCCTGTCTTTAGAATCACAATCTAATATTTTGGTTAAACTATACTTACTAGTAACATCATCCCCACATAAGTTCTGGCTTTGTTACAAGGAGAATTACCGGGGTAAGATGGAGGGTTATCAATAAGTGTTCTCGGGTGTGGAAGGGCGCAAGTTTTATGATGTGGGCTGGTGATGGGCCGCGTTGAGATATTAAGAATATATAAAGAGAGTACCCGGCGGTAATTAATGTCCCTAGTCCTGTAAGTGTAATGGTTCATGGGGATCAGTTAAACAGGGTTGTAATAATCATAAGTTCTCCTATTAAATTAGGTAGGGGTGGCAGTGCTAGGTTAGCCAGGTTAGCAATGAATCATCAGACTGCTGTTAATGGGAAGATTACTTGTAATCCACGGGCAAGAATTATTGTTCGACTATGGGTTCGTTCGTAGGCCGTGTTGGCTAAACAGAATAGTATAGAGGATACCAGGCCGTGGGCAATTATGAGGATGATTGCCCCTGAAAACCCTCATGGTGTCTGAATTAGAATTCCTCCGGCTACGAGGCCCATATGGCTTACAGAGGAGTAGGCGATCAGTGATTTAAGGTCTGTCTGTCGTAGGCAAATGGATCCCGTTATGATAATGCCTCATAGTGCTAAAATAATAAAGGGATAAACTAGCTCTTTAGAGAGCGGGTCTAGTATAACTATTATACGTATTATCCCGTATCCCCCAAGTTTTAGAAGAACTGCCGCTAGTACTATTGATCCTGCAACGGGGGCTTCTACATGTGCTTTTGGCAGTCACAGGTGTACCCCATATAGTGGTATTTTTACTAAAAAGGCGATCAAGCAACCTGCCCACCAGATTTTGTGGCTTCAGGCGTCTAGTAGTACTGGCTGGGCATATTGAATCACTAGTATAGATAAGGTCCCTGTGGACTGCTGGAGGAGTAGTAGGGCAACTAAAAGCGGGAGGGACCCGGCTAGAGTATAAAATAGGAAATAGGTTCCCGCGCTTAGGCGCTCAGTTTGATTACCCCATCGAGTGATAATAATTAGGGTGGGGATAAGTGTGGCTTCAAATATAATATAAAATATAATAATTTCGGTGGCACCGAATGCTATAATTAGAAAAGTTTGGAGTGAGGTAAGAAGTGTAATGTAGAGGCGCTGTCGGCTTACTGGCTCGGGGTTAATATGGTTTTGGCTGGCCAAAATTATTAGGGGGAGGAGCCAGCATGTCAATACTAGGAGGGGGGTGGATAGGGGGTCTGTGGCTAAGTATGAATTGGATGTGGTTCACCCCGTCTCCGATGTCCACTTAAGTCAGGTGAGGCTAACAAGGGCAATTGAAAGACTATGAGTGGTCGTAGTAGCTCATAATCATTTGGGGGGGGCTAGTCAAATTGTTGGGAATAACATAATCGTAGGAACTAATACCTTTAGCATTGCAGGAGATTAAGGTTTTGTAGGCGGTCTGTGCCATGGGTTCGTGCGGTGGCGACCAGAAGTGCAAGGCCTGTACTTGCTTCGCAGGCGGAAAAAGCTAGTAGTAGCATAGGGGCCGTAGAGAAGCTTGTTGATTCGAATTGGAGGGTTCACAGGGCCAGTGCAATAAATAGGGATAATATTATTCCCTCCAGGCACAATAATGCAGAGAGTAGATGTGTGCGATGAAATGCTAACCCCATTAGGCCTAAAACAAAGGCTGAGCTAAAGCTAAAGTGTACTGGTGTCATAAGGGGGTCGTGGATTTAAACCACGGTTTTCTGAGCCGAAATCAGAGGTCTTTTTTGGACTAACTCCCTATTCTGCTCATTCTAGGCCTCCTTGGGTTCATTCATAAACTAATCCAAGGGTTAATAACACTAGGACGGCTGTAGCTCAAAAGAATGTCCCGGTTGGGCTGTGAAGTTGGTCCCCTCAGGGCAGGGGGAGGAGAAGGGCAATTTCTAGGTCAAATAATAGGAATAAAATTGCTACTAAGAAGAATCGAAGGGAAAATGGTAACCGGGCAGATCCTAACGGGTCAAATCCGCATTCATAAGGGGAGAGTTTCTCTGCATCCGGATTTATTTGGGGCAGCCAGAAGGATACTAGTGCTAGAATTGATGATAGGGCTGCTGTAATAAAAAAAATAGTTGTAATTAGATTCATTATCTTTCCCTGGGATTTAACCAAGACTAAATGATTGGAAGTCACTTGTACTAACTTTAATACTAGAAAGATATGAGCCTCATCAATAGATAGATACGTAGAGGAATAGTCAGACTACGTCAACAAAGTGTCAATATCAGGCAGCGGCTTCAAAACCGAAGTGGTGTTCGGATGTAAAATGGTACTGAATTTGGCGGAGAAGGCATACGGCTAGGAAGGTTGACCCGATAATAACGTGTAGGCCATGGAATCCTGTAGCTACAAAGAATGTAGAGCCATATACTCCGTCTGCAATTGTGAAAGGTGCTTCGTAGTATTCTATGGCTTGAAGGGCAGTAAAATAGACCCCTAGAATAATTGTAAGTGCAAGAGATTGAATGGTTTGCTTCCGTTCGCCTTCCATAATGCTGTGGTGGGCTCATGTGACTGTAACACCAGATGCTAACAACACGGCCGTATTAAGGAGGGGCACCTCGAATGGGTCTAGTGTAGTGATCCCTGTGGGGGGTCAGCATCCTCCTAGCTCAGGTGTTGGTGCTAGGCTTGAATGGTAAAAGGCTCAAAAGAAGCCTAGGAAGAAGAATACCTCAGAAGTAATAAATAGGATTATGCCATAGCGTAATCCTTTTTGTACTGGCGGTGTGTGATGTCCTTGGAAGGTTCCTTCTCGAATGATATCACGTCATCATTGGAACATCGTGAGGAGCAAAAGAACTAGTCCAAGGGTTATTAGTGTTATTGAGTGGAAGTGAAACCAGATTGCTAGGCCGGATGTTATTAGTAGGGCACCGACGGCTCCGGTTAGTGGTCATGGGCTTGGATCAACCATATGATATGCATGTGCTTGGTGGGCCATTAAACGTTTTCTTGCAGATAGAGGCTTAGAAGTAGCACAAACACGTAGGCTTGAATCATGGCTACTGCAACTTCTAGAAGTGTTAGTAAGAAGAGCACGGCAGCAGTTAGAACTGCTACTGTCGGTATTATAGGTAATAATACGAATACGGCTGTGGCGATGAGTTGAATGAGTAGGTGGCCTGCGGTTAAGTTGGCGGTAAGTCGGACCCCGAGTGCTAACGGTCGAATAAATAGGCTAATTGTTTCGATAATAATTAGTACGGGGATTAGGGGGATAGGGGTTCCTTCTGGCAGGAGGTGTCCAAGGGCAACTGTTGGTTGAGTTCGTATACCAATAATTACTGTAGCAAGTCAGAGTGGCACAGCGAGTCCTATATTTAGGGATAGCTGTGTGGTAGGTGTAAAGGTGTATGGGAGAAGGCCTAATATGTTAATAGTGATGAGGAATACTATTAAAGAGGCCAATAACAGTGCTCATTTGTGTCCCGCTACATTTAAGGGTATTATAAGCTGGTCGGTAAACCGGTTAATAAATCACGTTTGGATAGTAATAAGTCGATTGTTTATTCACCGGGACGATGGGGTAGGAAATAGTACTCACGGGAGTGCAATTGCAACGGCAATGAGCGGGATTCCTAGGAAGGATGGGCTTGCGAATTGGTCAAAAAAGCTTACTATCATGGTCAGTTTCAAGGCTCAGTTTTATGTTTTTCTTCGCTTATTGGTGCCGGTTCATTTGGTGTTGTGTGGTTCAAGATTTTGGTTGGAATAATAGTGAGGAAGACGATTCATGAAAATACTAGAATTGCGAATCAGGGGTTGGGGTTGAGTTGAGGCATTTCACTAGAGGTGGTCGGTAGTCACCAAACTTTGGCTTAAAAGGCCAACGCTTTGTCCAGTAATTAGCTTTCTAGTGAGGCGTCTTCTAGTATAAGTGAGGATCAGCTCTCGAAGTGTTCTAGTGGCACGGCTTCAACTACAATAGGCATAAAGCTATGGTTAGCGCCACAAATTTCAGAACATTGTCCATAAAATACACCTGGGCGTGAGGCAATGAAGGCAGTTTGATTTAATCGCCCGGGTACTGCGTCTATTTTAATACCTAAAGATGGAACGGCCCAAGAGTGTAATACATCTTCTGCAGATACTAAGACACGAACTGGTGACTCTATCGGAACTACTATTCGGTGATCTGTCTCCAGGAGCCGAAATTGGCCTGGGGTGAGGTCTTGAGTTGGAATTATGTAGGAGTCAAATCCTAAATCTTCATAATCGGTATATTCGTAGCTTCAATATCACTGATGTCCTATGGCTTTAATTGTTAGGTGGGGGTCATTAATCTCGTCTATAAGATACAAAATACGAAGGGAAGGTAGGGCAATTAAAACTAGAATAACAGCTGGTAGGACTGTTCATACAATTTCGATTTCTTGGGAGTCTAAAATGTATTTATTGGTAAGTTTGGTTGAGACCATTGCAACAATAATATAAAGTACTAAAATGCTAATTAAGAGTACAATTATTAGGGCGTGGTCATGGAAGTGAAGAAGTTCTTCTATAACGGGTGATGCCGCGTCTTGGAATCCTAGTTGTGTGGGATGTGCCATTAAGCTTTGGGCTTAAGACATACAGGGGTTTAACCTGCAATTTCACCTTGACAAGGTGATGTAATATATACATTTTACTAATGTCTTTATAAGAAAGTGACAGAGTGGTTATGTGACTGGCTTGAAACCAGTACATGGGGGTTCAATTCCTCCCTTTCTCGTTAGTTTGATTGAACTTGAACAAATGCTGGCTCCTCAAATGTGTGGTATGGTGGAGGGCAGCCGTGGAGTCATTCTACGTTTGTTATAGTTAGCTCTACTGAGGATACTTCCCGTTTGGCGGCGAAGGCTTCTCAGAGAATAAATAGGAACATAATTACTGCCACTAGTGAGATGAGGGATCCAATAGATGACACTGTGTTTCACAAGGCATAGGCATCTGGGTAATCAGAATACCGTCGTGGTATCCCTGCTAGGCCCAGGAAGTGTTGTGGGAAAAATGTGAGATTTACGCCAATAAATATAATTCCAAAATGAATTTTTGTTCAAGTATTATTTAAGGTGTACCCTGAGAAGAGTGGGAATCAGTGGACGAAGGCTGCCATGATGGCAAATACAGCACCCATTGATAGTACATAGTGGAAGTGAGCAACTACGTAGTACGTGTCGTGGAGAACAATGTCAAGTGATGAATTAGCTAACACAATTCCTGTTAATCCCCCTACTGTAAAAAGGAAAATAAATCCTAGGGCTCATAACATAGGTGTTTCTCATTTGATTGAGCCCCCATGAAGTGTGGCAAGTCAGCTAAATACTTTTACACCGGTTGGGATAGCAATAATTATTGTTGCGGATGTAAAATAGGCACGGGTGTCTACGTCCATTCCGACAGTAAACATATGGTGGGCTCAAACGATAAACCCAAGGAGACCAATAGCCATCATGGCTCAAACTATTCCTATGTAACCAAATGGTTCTTTTTTACCGGCATAGTAGGCTACGACGTGTGAAATGATACCAAATCCGGGTAAGATAAGAATATAAACCTCTGGGTGGCCGAAGAACCAGAATAAGTGTTGATATAAGATTGGGTCTCCTCCTCCTGCTGGGTCGAAGAAGGTAGTATTAAGATTACGATCTGTGAGAAGTATTGTAATTCCAGCAGCTAGAACAGGTAATGAGAGGAGGAGAAGGACAGCTGTTACTAGTACGGCTCACACAAAAAGAGGTGTTTGATATTGGGAGATGGCTGGGGGTTTCATATTAATAATTGTGGTAATGAAGTTAACTGCGCCTAAAATTGATGATACACCTGCCAGGTGGAGTGAAAAGATCGTTAAATCTACTGATGCCCCTGCGTGTGCAAGATTGCCTGCGAGGGGTGGATATACTGTCCACCCTGTCCCAGCGCCGGCCTCAACCCCAGAAGAAGCTAATAGTAGTAGGAATGATGGGGGAAGGAGTCAGAAACTCATATTATTTATACGTGGGAATGCTATATCGGGCGCACCAATCATTAGTGGAACGAGTCAGTTTCCAAACCCGCCGATAAGAATTGGCATGACTATAAAGAAAATTATTACGAAGGCGTGGGCGGTAACGATGACATTATAAATCTGATCATCGCCTAAAAGTGACCCAGGCTGGCTTAGTTCGGCTCGAATAAGGAGGCTCAAGGCAGTCCCCACTATTCCGGCTCAGGCACCAAATACAAGATAGAGGGTACCAATGTCTTTGTGGTTTGTAGAAAAGAATCAGCGTGTAATTGCCACAGGTAGGGTAGCCGAGCGGCCAGGCGGTGGGTTGTAGCCCCGATGACAGAGGTTTAAGTCCTCTCCCTATCAGAGCCCCGTGGTGGAGAAACATATTGGATTGCAAATCCAGAGACGCAGAGTAATACCCTGCCGGGGCTTTTCCCGCCTTTCTCGGCTAACGGCGGGAAAAGTAGATGGATGCTCGCTGGCTTGAGCGCTTAGCTGTTAACTAAGAGTTTGTAGGATCGAGGCCTTCCCATCTAGAAAGGCCTTAGTTTAATAAAAACATTTGATTTGCAATTAGAAAATGCAAGATAGACTCTTGTAGGTCTTATCAGGGACTAGAAGATTTTCACTTCTGCTTAGGGCTTTGAAGGTCCTTGGTCTGATGTTATCCTAAGTCCCTAGGCAACGAGCATCACAACAGTTGGGGAGACTGGCAGAAGACCAAGTGTCATTGTGGTGAACAGGGCTAGCGGTAGAGAGGCTTGAGTTGTTCGAACTCGTCAAGGGGTGGTTGCGGTAGTAGTGTTAGGGGAGATGGTAAGGGTTATGGCGTAGCAAAGTCGTAAGTAAAAGTATAGGCTGAGAAGGGCGGCCAAGGCCATAATGGTGGCAGTGAGGGGAAGGTTTTGCTTCGCCAACTCCTGCAGGATTAACCATTTTGGTATAAAACCCGTAAGCGGGGGTAGGCCCCCTAATGAGAGGAGTACTAGGGCAGTAGTTGCGGTTAAGATGGGGCTCTTCGATCAGGCGACCGCGAGGGTGCTGACTTTTGTGGCGGATGAAATTTTTAGGGTGAGGAATGCTGCGGATGTTATAAAGATGTACATTAATAATGCGAGTAGGGTGAGGTAGGGGGCATATTGCAAAATAATGATTATTCAGCCTATGTGGGCGATTGAGGAGTAAGCTATAATTTTCCGTAACTGAGTTTGGTTGAGGCCACCTCATCCCCCGACCAGGGTCGATGCTAGCCCAAGGGCTGTCAATAGGAGGGGGTCAATGGCCTGGGCTGTCTGGATAATGAGGGCGAGTGGTGCAAGTTTCTGTCAGGTTGAGAGAATCAGCCCTGTTATAAGGTCTAATCCCTGGAGAACTTCGGGCATCCAGAAATGCATGGGTGCCAAACCAATTTTTAGTGCTAAAGCGGTAATAACTATTGTACTAGCAATGGGGCTTGATATGCTGTTTATATCCCACTCTCCTGTAATTCAGGCATTTGTTGTACTTGCGAACAGGATCATGGCCGCTGCAGTGGCCTGAGTTAGGAAATACTTGGTAGTTGCTTCCACTGCACGGGGGTGGTGGTGTTGCGCCATTAAGGGAACAATCGCTAGGGTATTAATTTCTAGGCCTATCCAAGCTAGCAATCAGTGAGAGCTAGCAAAGGTAAGGGTAGTTCCCAGTCCTAGGCTGGACAGGAGGACTATTAGTACGTAGGGGTTCATTGATGGAGGAGGGATTCTAACCGTCATTTTCGGGGTATGGGCCCGAAAGCTTATTTAGCTGACCCCATCTTAGAAAGTGGTGTAGAGGAAGCACTAAGAGTTTTGATCTCTTGGGCATGGGTTCGACTCCCTTCTTTCTAAGAACTGAGGGGATTTTAACCCCTATTAGCCACTCCATCAAAGTGGTCCTTGGGCATTCGGGCACAGTTCCTGGGTTACAACTGTGGGGGAAGTCCGGCCATCGCAATCGGGAGGGAAATGTGTCATAAGACAAGGGCTAGTGTAAGGGGAAGGAAATTCTTTCATACAAGGTGTATAAGCTGGTCATACCGAAATCGGGGGTACGAGGCGCGGACTCACAGGAATATGACCGAGAGGAAGGAGGCTTTAATCATAAGACCAACAGTTGTCAGTTCTGGCATGCCTGTGAAGTGGGATGTTCCTAAAAATAACACGGTCGACAGGGTGTTCATGAGCAAGATATTTGCATATTCGGCTAAAAAGAATAGGGCGAAAGGCCCTCCTGCATATTCTACATTGAAGCCCGAGACAAGCTCCGACTCACCTTCAGTTAGATCAAAGGGTGCGCGGTTAGTTTCCGCTAGGGTTGAGATGTACCACATTGCGGCTAGAGGTCACGCGGGGGCCAATAATCAGATGCTTTCTTGGGCCGTATTAAAGGTCTGGAGGGTGTAGCCGCCAGAAAAGATAATGACCGAAAGGAGAATGAGCCCGAGGCTTACCTCATATGAAATTGTTTGAGCTACCGCTCGTAAGGCCCCAATTAGCGCGTACTTTGAGTTTGATGCCCAGCCTGACCCTAGAATAGAATACACTGCAAGGCTTGAGAGGGCCAAAATAAATAGAACTCCTAGATTGAGATCAATAACAGGGTAAGGCATGGGTAGGGGTGCCCATAGGGTCATGGCCAGGGTCAGTGCAAGGATCGGGGTTGCTAAAAAGAGGAAGGGGGATGAGGTGGAGGGACGGACGGGCTCTTTAATAAACAACTTGACCCCGTCAGCGATGGGTTGTAGCAGTCCGTAGGGTCCTACTACATTAGGTCCTTTCCGCAATTGCATATAGCCTAACACCTTTCGTTCAAGAAGGGTTAGGAAGGCCACAGCCAATAGTACTGGAACAATATAGGCAAGGGGGTTAATCAGGTGACTCAGTAGAGTGTTTAGCATAAACTGGGAAGAGGATTTGAACCTCTGGTTTAAAGGGCTTAGGCCTTTCGCAATTTACCATGCTCTGCCACCCCAGTATGCCCTTATTTCGGGCGGCAGGGGTTTTGGCCCTCCCTTTACTTAATTTATTTGTTTTCATCAATTAGGGGCGGGGCATGCTTCAAGCATGGGCCCCTCTTTTCCGATCCTTTCGTACTAGGAAAAGTAGCGCTACAGATAGAAACTGACCTGGATTGCTCCGGTCTGAACTCAGATCACGTAGGACTTTAATCGTTGAACAAACGAACCCTTAATAGCGGCTGCACCATTAGGATGTCCTGATCCAACATCGAGGTCGTAAACCCCCTCGTCGATATGGACTCTGGGAGAGGATTGCGCTGTTATCCCTAGGGTAACTTGGTTCGTTGATCGACTTTATTAGTCGGATCATTTTGGTCAGATATTCTGCGGCTTAGAGATGTATCTCTTAGCTTTGGGACTTGGCCCAGTCCACTCGGAGGCTTTTCTCTCCTCCGTGGTCGCCCCAACCGAAGGTAAAACTTCATGTGCCACTAAGTTCCTGCCTTTTACAGAGTCGTTTAACGTGGTTGAATTTTGTACCTTAAGCTCCAAAGGGTCTTCTCGTCTTGTATAATCACACCCGCTTCTGCACGGATAGATCAATTTCACTGACTGGAGGGGGGAGACAGTTAAGCCCTCGTCTAGCCATTCATACAGGTCTCTATTTAAGAGACAAGTGATTGCGCTACCTTTGCACGGTCAAAATACCGCGGCCGTTAAACCCGTAGTCACTGGGCAGGCTGGACCTCCTATACTCGATATAGTTGCAGGAGGCGATGTTTTTGGTAAACAGGCGAGGCTTGTGTTTGCCGAGTTCCTTCCCCCTCTTTTAGTCTTTCCCTTAAAAATGGCACTCCAGTGTGGGGTTAACGATTATTTAGTTGTGAGTTCTTCCTGAGGTTTATATCGTTCACACTACCCTCTTGGGTTGGGTTCGTTAAATTCCAGTGGCTAGTCCGATCTGGTTTACACTTGTGCCGGGAGAAGAGCAGGTCTTCTTGTTACTCATTTTAGCATAATCTCTTCCATGTTGGCATGGGTTGGTCTGATATAATTAGGGGAGTAAGATTTTTTATCGGTATAATAAATTTCTTTCTGTCTGAGCTTTAACGCTTTCTGTTTAGGTGGCTGCCTTTAGGCCCACTAGAACAGGGTATTTTATAAAATATGATCTTTATCCTCCTGTAAAGGTTGTATCCTTTGTTAAAAGGGCTGTACCCCCTTTAACTAACTCTCTTACATTTCCCTGAGTACCTTAGCATTGTGTTCTCTGGCTTGGGGTGTATGAGGCTGAACTTGTATCCACTTCTCAGACAACCAGCTATCACCAGGTTCGGTAGGTCTGTCACTTCTACCCGGAGCTCTTCCCACTCTTTTGCCACAGAGACGGGTTAGCCCTAAATTAACATAGGCTGTCTCGGGGTAGCTCACCTGGTTTCGGGGTTTCAAACTAAAGGTCTCTTCGCTTGAGGGTGCTGGCTAAATCATGATGCAAAAGGTACAAGGTTTAGTCTTTGTTTTTCGTTGCTTATATGGGTTATTTCACTTCTCTTTCAGCTTTCCCTTACGGTACTCTCTCTATTGCTTTGGGTTGAGCCTTTTCCGTCTCCCGTACTTAGGCAAAAAAATGGTTTAATTTATGGTGTTGGGCCATGTTCTGTTATAAATATCGTTATGTTATATAAATAATTAAGCTAGCTGGTCGGCTCAGGGTGACCCAATTTGCATGGATGTCTTCTCGGTGTAAGTGAGATGCTTAACTAACTCAGCCACGCCCTGAATTTAATCCAAGCGCACCTTCCGGTACGCTTACCATGTTACGACTTGCCTCCCCTTGTCAGCGCTTTGTTGTTAAGTAGCCTTGTTGCATTTTGACAGGGGAGAGTGACGGGCGGTGTGTACGCGCCTCAGAGCCGGGTTCAAAAGGACACTCTGCTTCCTTTTTACTACTAAATCCTCCTTCAAGCACTATTTCATGTTGCATATTCGTAGTGTTCTATTGTAGAAAATGTAGCCCATTTCTTCCCGCTTCGTACGCTACACCTCGACCTGACGTTCTGGGTTGTGCCCATTTTGCTTACTTTTATTGCCTTCACAGGGTAAGCTGACGACGGCGGTATATAGGCTGGGGTGGCTAGAAGTGGTGAGGTTTAACGGGGGTTATCGGTTCTAGAACAGGCTCCTCTAGGGGGGTCTAAGGCACCGTCAGGTCCTTTGGGTTTCAAGCTAATGCTCGTAGTACCCGGGCGGACGTCTAATTGTAGCTGGACGTCTAGGTTTATAGCTGGGCATAGTGGGGTATCTAATCCCAGTTTGTTTCTCAGCTTTCGTGGGGTCAGGTGGGCGCTATTAAAGCTACTTTCGTATATCGGGCTTCGGACACCTAGAAGCGTATGACAGCCAAAGGGCCATTCGGCTTTATTATAATGCGTTCCTTAACCACCCTTTACGCCGTGTATCATTAACTAGGGCCCCTCGTTTAACCGCGGTGGCTGGCACGAGTTTTACCGGCCCTCTTAACCCTGACTGAGTCAAGTTTTCACTCATGGCTTAATATTTATCACTGCTGAATTCCCTTGGGGGTGTGGCTTGGCCAGGCGTCTTGGGCTAAAAACTTGTGCCTGATGCCCGCTCCTCGTCCCCGGGCAGGGGATTAAGGGCATACTCACGGGGTTGCGGAGACTTGCATGTGTAAGTCGGGTTAGAGCTAATAATAAGGTCGGGACCATGCCTTTATGCATGCGGAGCCTCTCAGGACCCATCTTAACATCTTCAGTGTTATGCTTTGTATTAAGCTACGCTAGC